ATCATGATCATCTAATAAGAAGGATTTCAATTTATTCAAATGAACGATTTGAACACCTATTGATTCTAACAACTGATTGCAGAGTTGATCATTCGGACCTTTCAATTCATAGATGCGGATCTCGGACCTATGAATGGGGATATTCCCGAGACTTACAAAGAAAAAAGGAAGTGACTTAGACAAAAAGAGAAGCGACTTGGACAAAAAGAAACGAAGTGACTTAGAAAAATCTTGTTTGTCGATAACCTCGGACCAATCAATCGAATATTGATTAATACGTAATCGATCGAACACTACTTGAAAACGGCTCTTCCGCTCAGCAACGAAATGTTCCAAATCTTCCTGGAAATTCTTGCTCCCATTGGACCATTTGTATCTATATGCATCAGGATCCCGATTCATGGATCTCTCGGTTCGAGAAATAAGAGGATCGAACCATTTCTTCTGACTCTTTTTCAAATTCGAGAAATGTTGGTTGATCGTATATTTCATTATAGTTCTATGATTCAGAGTATCATTTCCTATTTGATCCCTTTGAATTCCATATTCGAAGTTGCGATCGGATCTATTCATTAAAAAGAATTGATTCGATACATTTCTTATGTACCCATGGGTGCTATATTGGATTTGAATCAGATTTTGGATCAATCTATATTGATTGACTGCCTTCATTATGTTGTTGCTAGCAAATACCACTATTTTTGGTTTTGGATCTTCCAAAGCATTCCCGCAGGAGATCCGGACCCATTTTTTTCTGATCCTTCGATAAAAAGATTCATTCTCTTCATAAAAAATAGGAGGTAGAACCAATAAAGATTTCTTTTTCGATTCATCCCTAGAGTTGAATACCTCATTCAAGAATTTTTTTGGATCCAATCTGTAGGAATCAATAGAAAAGGCAAATCCCTTATGATACACCAGATCCGGCTCGGTTATTGATAGAGTTAATAGATCTGCCATTTCTTGAAATCTCTCTTCTGATTTAAAATCGTGGTGCAACGTGTATCCTCCCCTGTTCCGGTCATGGAATAGATGAAATAAATAAAAAAATGAATTTTGGTTCAAGAATGAAATCTTATTGGAACTGTCCGGTTCATCCTTCGGAACCATATCACATCCCGGATCTGATAAAATAGGATGAATTGATGCGGTATTTTGTAAATACGTAATTATCTTGAATATATCAACCATTTCTTTATTTTCCGATCTCCTGGAAGGGACAAAAGAAAAATCTTGTTGTTTCTTCAACAATTTCTGATCTCTAGTGGACCCCTCCGTAGGATTCGAACCCAGATGAAGTTCTGACCACCTGTCAGAGAAAAAAGAACGAATTGATCTTGTAGGATTCCCAATAAATTCTTCGATTTCTTCCGGAAGCAGATGATTATTCATCTGCTTCTCACGTTCCGTGAATAGCCGGGACAATGAGGAATCCTCAGAAAGGCATTTCGGGAATCGGTCTGATTCTATCTCTGTTCGTTCCGTTTGAAGAAAGGAAGGATCCAAAAGAATCGATCTTTCTTTTAGTTGTTGAATCTCTCTTTGATTGATCAATGTGTGATATTCCGAATCCTCATTACTAATGGAATCAAAATGATCTCTGGATTGATCAGAAGATCCTTTCAATTGGCTAGAATCCGTTACTTGAACGAAAATAGATCTTGTGGAATCATCATATTGCATATTTGACGATACATTCCTCAAAAAATCCGATTCGTGCGGATTCTTCCCCCAACTAACGAAGAGATCTTGGCGGAATTGCCACATATGAAATTGAGCACAATTTTGCAAAGAAATACCCCACTTGTTTCTCGAGAGGAGATGGGAAACATGCTCAATATCATTTGATTGAATAGTTGACCCAGCTCCTTGTTGTTTGAAGAAGCCCTCCACTTCAATCGGTCTTTTTTCACGAAAAGCAGACATGAGATAACAAATCCAGTGTTTCACTAAGATTTCGAATAGCTGTCCCGAATTCAAGTTAATTATGTTTCGCTTCTTCCTCGGAGAAAGACGATCAAACAATTCCCAATCACGGTCCTTGCGGATCGGATCATCCGTATAGGATACAAAAGGAGACTCCAGATATTTGATATCTTTCTCTTTGAATGAGATCTCAATTCCAGCTACGGTTTCATTAGATATCTTACAACTATAATCCCTCTTTTTTCCGATCCGGTTCCTCCACCACCGCGAACCCCAGTTAGATTCAGGCATGATACACTTTTTAGTTATTGGGAGAACCCAAGTACTCTCTTTCGGATCCATGAAACAACTCTCAGAGATCTTTTTCCCTTTTGGAAGATACAGGAGCGAAACAATCAACCTATTGATATTGGAAGACCAAAAAGATTCTTCCAATGTATCATTTCTGGGTCCAATGGAATTCATAGGTATAGGAAGAAGCCCCATCAAATAGAGATTTTTTCTTTCGACCCTATTTCGATTGTTAATACGATTACGATATATAAGGACCGCTACTGCAAGCAGTACTACTACA